AGCATTTGTGGGTTCAATGCGAAAATTGTTATGGATTAAATTATAAGAAATTTTTGAAATCAAAAATGAATATTTGTGAACAATGTGGATATCATTTGAAAATGAGTAGTTCGGATAGAATTGAACTTTTGATCGATCCGGGTACTTGGGATCCTATGGATGAAGACATGGTCTCTCTGGATCCCATTGAATTTCATTCGGAGGAGGAGCCTTATAAAGATCGTATTGATTCTTATCAAAGAAAGACAGGATTAACCGAGGCTGTTCAAACAGGCATAGGCCAACTAAACGGCATTCCCGTAGCAATTGGGGTTATGGATTTTCAGTTTATGGGGGGTAGTATGGGATCCGTAGTCGGAGAGAAAATCACCCGTTTGATTGAACACGCTGCCAATCAAAATTTACCTCTTATTATAGTGTGTGCTTCTGGGGGGGCGCGCATGCAGGAAGGAAGTTTGAGCTTGATGCAAATGGCTAAAATATCGTCTGCTTTATATGATTATCAATTAAATAAAAAATTATTTTATGTATCAATCCTTACATCTCCGACAACTGGTGGAGTGACAGCTAGTTTTGGTATGTTGGGGGATATCATTATTGCCGAACCCAATGCCTACATTGCATTTGCAGGTAAAAGAGTAATTGAACAAACATTGAATAAAACAGTACCCGAAGGTTCACAAGCAGCTGAATACTTATTCCAGAAGGGTTTATTCGACCTAATTGTACCACGTAATCTTTTAAAAAGCGTTCTGAGTGAGTTATTTAAGCTCCACGCCTTTTTTCCTTTGAATCAAAAGTCAAGCAAAATCAAGTAGAGCACTAAGTTCAATTATTTTTTTTGTGTTTGTAGAAAAAAGTAGTTAGTTTATCGGAATCAAAGTAAATAAGATAATAATGGCCTTTTCTTTGCTGATAGAAGATCGAATTGTAGAAAGAATCAAAACGAAAGTTGAGGATAACTCTTTTTTTGACCTATATTCCTGATTACGAATCAAGAAGCCTTTATCACCAAGAGTGAGTTCTTCCTTTCGTGAAATTTGGAAAATAAAACGAATTTGTTCTTGTCTTAGGTATATAATTTGAAATTTAAATATAGATAATAGAGTTTTGTCTCTTTCTCTATCTCCCGAAAAACCATTTTAGCTATAAATTCATGTTGGGTCGGATTCGAACGAATCTTTCGATAATCGGTAAAAAACTCTTTATCTATTTTTAGAAAATTAGAAGACAAGAACAAAAGACAAAGAAATGGAGAAAAATAATAAAGTTTATTATCATACATATCTTTCTCATGTAGGAGATGAATAAGTCCATTTATTTAGTTCTACAGTTCTACATTCTTTGCACTTATTCTTATTATACGTACTCAGTTAGATTTAGATATATAGATACTTAGATCTATACTAATAATTTAAAATTCTTCAAATTCTATTAATAATAAATATTATCTAATTAGAATTCAAATTCTTAATTTAATTATAATTATTACAAGATATCTTTATTTATATAATAACATAATAACAGATACAAATAGTAAATCGAGGTACCCCTTCTATGACAAATTTGAACCTTCCGTCTATTTTTGTGCCGTTAGTAGGCCTAGTCTTTCCGGCAATTGCAATGGCTTCTTTATTTCTTCATGTTCAAAAAAACAAGATTGTTTAGATCCGCCGGGACCCAATCTCATCCATTTTTTTTTTGAAAACGTGGACTTGTATCATAACACGGATATCTATTTATTGGAATATAGTATAACATGTGATTTCCACCGAACATAAAGGAAAAAACTCTTATGCCCGCAGAAACATGATATATGGATATATCAATTCTAGCAATTTTCAAATAGATCAGGATCTCTGGATGGCTGAAATGTAGTCGGTGAATCTATATGTATATCGATATGTATAGTGGGATCGTATTAAATAAAGAGTATGTTATTATTTTAGATTTAACCAATTTGATGAATTACTCCTAAAGGTTGACATCAAACTAGTGCTAGTTCACCTCAAACTAGTGCTAGTTGATGAGAGTTACTTCGGAAACAAAAAAGTAAAGTCAAATTTCTCTGGGGTATTATCTCAATTCCAATAAAATGCAATCGAGTAAAGTATGACTTGGCGATCAGACGATATATGGATAGAACTTATAACGGGGTCTCGAAAAATCAGTAATTTCTGCTGGGCCTTTATCCTTTTTTTAGGGTCATTCGGCTTCTTATTAGTTGGAACTTCCAGTTATCTTGGTAGAAATTTGCTATCTTTTTTTCCGCCTCAGCAAATCATTTTTTTTCCACAAGGAATCGTGATGTCTTTCTACGGAATTGCGGGTCTCTTTATTAGCTCTTATTTGTGGTGCACAATTTCCTGGAATGTAGGTAGTGGTTATGATCGATTCGATAGAAAGGAAGGAGTAGTCTGTATTTTTCGTTGGGGATTTCCGGGAAAAAATCGTCGCATATTCCTCCGATTCCTTATAAAAGATATTCAGTCCGTTAGAA